ATTACAGAGATGGTGCGATTTGATTATTATTATATATATTAAATATTAATATATATATTTTACTTTATTTACTTTAACATTTATTTACTTTACCGCTCTCAGTCTTAGGAAAAAGACACATTATTCAGAATAGAAAAAAAGACTATTGAAAACAAAAAAGAAATCTACGCTTGTTGAAGGTGAAGTTTATAAATAAAGCAATTCCTTCTGTCGTGTATCCCCGATTAATGCAACCTCAGATGCTTCAATTGTTGATTCGAGTATTGAGCGAAAGGTTACACCTATGGTATGGTATGGGTCTGTATTGTAGGTCAACCCTACTACACTAATACCAATAGGCGGCATAGAGGAAGAAGCACTACACCTAGGAATCAACAACACGAAAACTTTGTTATTAATGATTCCCTTTCTTTATCGGGATCGGAACTAAGAGAAATGGTTGGGACAACAAACATCCATCTTGTTCGTACTTTGGATACCCATATAACCATCGAAGATTGTTGAAGTGACTAATTCCTGGAAATTTAAGGAGCGTTGAGAACAAAGAAATTGTTGAAGTTTACTTTTTTATCTAGTACAAACACGCTTGATGGTAAGAAAAGATCTTTTGCAAGAGGGTTGGCTAGAGATTTCTTGTAAAAACATTAGCCCTGCTCAGTTCATAATGACAATCTTTCGACCTTTTTTTAATTCCACGGATTATTCTCATTATGCACATAAAGGAGGAGCCGTATGAGGTGAAAATCTCATGTACGGTTTTGGAACGGAGAATTCTTTGAATCGAATGACGACCGTAACGGATGTCGGCTCAATCCGAAGGAAATTATGCGGAGGCCTTACAGAATTATTATGAAGCTATGCGACTAGAAATTGATCCCTATGATCGAAGTTATATACTCTATAACATAGGCCTTATCCACACAAGTAACGGAGAACATACAAAAGCTTTAGAATATTATTTTCGAGCACTAGAACGAAACCCGTTCTTACCCCAAGCTTTTAATAATATGGCTGTGATCTGTCATTACGTGCGACTATCTCCACTATAGAAATAAAAAAAGGAAAGAAAGAGCAAATACGCTAGTAAATAAATACGCTTAAATACGCTAGTAAAGAAAATACTAGAAAAAAAAAATAGGCTTTCTACATATTGCATCGTCCAAAAAACGATTTTTATCAGCTGTAACAAAAAAAGAAACTTCATAGAAGTCGAAATATGAAGAAATATATGCCTAGATACTTTATTCTATGGATAAAGATCTAATTGATAGAGGAAGCGCCGTAAAGATCAATTAGCGAGGTTTTGGGCCGATACAATAAACAAGAACTGCTTATTTATGTCATGATATGAGATAAAAATTAGGAATCAACTTATGTAATAGAGCCGACCCCCTAAGTTATTGAGCAGCGGTGTAGCATCAGATCCCAAAGACAGTAAGTCTTTTTTATGAGGAAGAAGTCTTTTTCAAGGATTCTATATAAATTTCTATATGATATGAAAACGAGATAGTTACCTTTCAGAAAAATCTAACGGACGATAGTCCCGAAAGGCCTATGCTTTATTTTTCTGAAAGGTGGGAGAAAAGATAAAACTTCTTATTAATTTAATCAAAATTCAAGTTTGAAACTCATGGAATTAACCCCTTTTGGTTTTGGTTAACCCGAGACAAATCGATAGATCTATGAGAAATCTTATTCATCTTATTCACTTGGATATATGGTAGGGTAAAAAAATGGGACACCAAAAGAATTGACTGCCGAGCCGTATGAGGTAGGAAACTCTCAAGTACGGTTCTAAGGAAAGGAATTGAACCGCCTATTTCGACCGGGGAGAACAGGCCATTCGACAGGGGGATTCAGAAATAGCGGAGGCTTGGTTCAATCAAGCCGCTGAGTATTGGAAACAGGCTATAGCGCTTACTCCTGGTAATTATATTGAAGCGCAGAATTGGTTAAAGATCACGAGGCGTTTCGAATAAGAACAAGAGCTCTTTGTTTATTTATTTATTATTTTAGGATTAGAAATTCTAATTAGAAATTAGAAAAGTCTATTACTATTAAATTATATTCTTATTCTATATTCTATTAATTCTATTTCTATTAAATTCTATTTCTATTAAATTTCTATTAAATATTAAATCCATTTAATTTATTAATTAAATAATTTAATTAAATAAATTACCTTACCATTTAAATTATTAAATTCGATTTTCTATTCAATTTGAATATTTAAATAGTAAAAAATTTTCATTTTTCATTTAAAATAGTAAAAAATATTAATTTAATTGTAATTGTTTGTTTTTGTTGGACCCATCGGTCAAATAAAACGGATCATTTCTCTCTCTGGGAAAAACCAATCAAAGAATTTCATTATATCCTTTCTAAAATCGTTCTATTTCGTCTGATATTTCGTTTCGTAAGGATAAGTAATCCACGGATATAGCAAAATAAAATATATATTTTCTGCTTCTATTAAAACTAATAAAAACCCCTCAAATGA